TTAACAGCAAAAGCAATAAGAAATCCAATATAGAATATTATTTCTAATGCTACAGGATATGATTGATTAGCTAATTTTTCAAAATTTAATGTTGGTTCATTGGAACCATATAACCCCATACCTAGAACTCCCATTAATAGAAAAATGGAACCCCCTGCAGTGTACAAAATAAACTTTGTAGCTGAGTATAGACGTTTCTTTCCTCCCCACATAGATAAAAGTAGATAAACAGGAATTAATTCTAATTCCCACATTATAAAAAAAAGGAAAAGGTCTTGACAAGAAAATAATCCTATTTGACCACTGTACATTGCTAACATCAGGAAATGAAATAATCGCGAATCTCGAGTAACTGGCCGAGCCGCTAAAGTAGCTAAAGTAGTGATGAATCCCGTCAGTAAAATGGGGCCTATACAAAGGCCATCTATTCCTAATCTCCAGTGTAAATCAAAAAAGTTGATCCATTTATAATCTTCTGCTAGTTGAATTAATGGATCATCAAATTGAAAATGATAACAGAATGCATAGGTTGTTAGAAGGAGCTCTAACACGCATATACATATAGTATACCACTTCATTACTTTATTCCCTCTATGAGGAATAAAGAAAAGGAACAAACCTGCAAATATAGGCAAAACTACAATTATTGTTAACCAAGGAAAATAATTCGTGGTAAAGACAAGATACACTTGGACCAAAAACCCGTACCCGAAAAGAAAAAAACTCTATATTTCTTTTCGAACGCGGGTTTTTGTCGGTAAAAAAAAAATAAAATGGATTATGAATTCAAGTGGAGTTTTCTGGAATGTATCAATAAGCTAGACCCATGCTTCGAGTTGTTTCATGCCATAAATAAACTCGAACACTCAAAAAATCTGTTGGACAGGCAGATTCACATCTCTTACAACCAACACAGTCCTCTGTTCTTGGAGCAGAAGCTATTTGTTTAGCTTTACACCCGTCCCATGGTATCATTTCTAATACATCTGTGGGACAAGCTCGGACACATTGAGTACACCCTATACATGTGTCATAAATCTTTACTGAATGTGACATTGGATCTATAAAAATTTTTAACTTTCTTAAATTTCGATCTAGTATAAACTTGTAAATGAATCACATATTCAAACGCAAACACTAGACGAATCAATGATATACCAGAATTTTTTTAATCAACCTATTCTGGATCGGTTTATAGAACACAAAAAACATCCAAAATACTTTTAGTTATTACATTTTTACAAGTATGATCCCCATGTTACGAACGACTACTTATTCAACAAATTTGATTGATTGATACGAGTGGATTTTCTGTTACGATAAATTGATGAAACAATCGCTGGTCCAATAGCTGCTTCAGCGGCTGCAATAGCTATAACAAAAATTGAGAAAACATTTCCTTTTAATTGACGACTATCAAAAAAATCCGAAAAAGTTACAAAGTTGAGATTAACTGCATTTAATATAAGTTCAAGACACATAAGAGCTCTAACCAAATTTCGACTCGTTATTAATCCATAGATACCAATCGAAAATAAATAGGCACTCAAAACAAGTACATGTTCGAGCATCATTAAATTGACCAACTCCTTCTTTATTCATTTTATTTCAATCTGAACAACAATTAAACTTATTTGATTGACGAAAATATAACAAATTTTAATCTAAAAAATACCGAAGATTTCGTTGGGATTGCTGGTTTTATTGAAAAATTTATGATTGACGAGCCACAGCAATTGCACCTATCAAAGCAACTAAAAGAATTATCGAAATGAGTTCAAATGGAAGAAAAAAATCTGTTGATAAATGAATTCCAATTTGTTGACTATTATTTATTAAATCTTGTTCTAGAATCTGGTTTGATTTTGTAGTCCAAATAATTCCGTACCATGATGTATTTAGAATAGTAGTAATTAATAAAACAAAAATACTTGTACAAACTAAGGAAGTAACCCCATCGCTAACAGTCCAAAGATTCAAGTCTTTGTCATATTCTGAACCATTCATGAACATTACGGCAAATATGATTAACACGTTTATAGCTCCTACGTAAATAAGGAGTTGTGCAGAAGCTACAAACTGAGAGTTTGCGAGAATATAAAATAAAGATATACAAACAAGAACCAATCCCAAGGAAAAGGCAGAAAAAATTGGATTGGTAAAGAATACCACTCCGAGACCTCCTAATATAAGAACTAATCCCAGAAATACTAAAAGAAAATCATGTATTAGTCCAGGTAAATCCATTCTATGTAAAATAAAAGATAAAAAGTTTCATGATCTTATTGACTTGACCAGGAAAATGAAATGAAGTTACTCTTTTTATAATACGTTCCTAATTAAATAAAATCCTAATGAGTTTGAATTTATGTAGACAGTAGACAGAGTTATCGGATCAATCATATAAACCTAATAAAAATAAAATCTTTGAAATATTTACGGTAGAAAAATCTTCAATACAAATTAATCTGGAATTTTCATCAACCAACCAAATAAACAGTTGGGATTTGTAGTTCTGAGAGCAAAAATAAACTTTTTTAATTGAGATAAAAACACAAATTTTATCAATTGGAAATTGTTCTTGAATCAAGCGATTTATCTGTTATTTTCTATTTTAGGCGAATTCAAAATTGTTCGAATTGTATAATCATCATTTATTGATATTGGTAAACGACCCAAAGCAATTTGATTATAGTTTAATTCGTGACGATCATACGTAGAAAGTTCATATTCTTCAGTCATTGATAAACAATTTGTGGGACAATACTCAACGCAATTACCACAAAATATACAGATTCCGAAATCAATACTGTAATTAAGCAATCGTTTTTTCCTAATATCAGTTTCCAATTTCCAATCAACAACAGGTAGATCTATAGGACATACACGAACACATACTTCACAAGCAATGCATTTATCAAATTCAAAGTGTATTCGTCCACGAAAACGCTCTGATGTTATCAATTTTTCATAAGGATATTGAATAGTTACAGGTAAACGATTCGCGTGAGAAAGGGTAATTATAAAACCTTGACCAATATACCGTGCCGCTCGTACTGTTTGTTGACCATAATTCATGAATCCAGTTACCATAGGGAGCATATTGTAAATATCGATAAAAATTTTTATGTTTGTTTCTTTCTCTTGTTTGAGGTGAATCGAGTAAATAGAAAATATTGGATTTATGTATAATTCTTTATAGTGAAAAGAGTTGGAAAGAAGTTGTTAATAATAAATTACCTAAAGAAATAGGTAAAAGAAATTTCCATCCAAGATTTAAAAGTTGGTCCATTCTTAGTCTTGGTAAAGTCCATCTTGTTGTGATAGAAATGAACAAGAAAAAATAAGTTTTAGCTAATGTAATGAAAATACCAATTGTCGTTTCAAAGACTCCATCTGTTTCATTTATTTTCAAAAGTTCAGGGCCAAATACGTATGGAATAGAGAAATTCCAACCGCCCAAGTAAAGAACTGTTACAAATAATGAAGAAACTAGTAGATTTAGATAGGAAGCAACGTAAAATAAACCAAATTTAATACCGGAATATTCGGTTTGATAACCTGCTACTAATTCTTCTTCTGCTTCTGGTAAATCAAACGGCAATCTTTCGCATTCTGCGAGAGAAGAAATTATAAAAACGATAAACCCTATGGGTTGCCGCCACAAATTCCATCCCCAAAACCCGTATTTTGACTGTGCCTCAACTATATCAACTGTACTTGAACTGTTAGATAATCATAGTCGGTGATAAGATCACTGTTATCATCGCTATTCCAGAACCGTACGTGAGATTTTTACCTCATACGGCTCCTCGAGGGTCATAAATAAATATAAGGACCGCCCAATTCGATATTTTTTCATCTTACTCCGTTTGTAGGATAAAAGTACAAATAAATTGAGAACTCCTGAATTATACCAATGAAATTCTGTCTGTTATACTTTTTAAAAGCACTTCTGAATTGATCTTTTCCTTTACTTTGTAATTGAATTCCAATTTTGATTCCATTGGATTTTTTTCTTGAATTGAGTAAGAACTTCATCCTTAAAGAAGATACTGCTTTTAGCAATGTAAATAGATATTTCATCTTATAATTTTTGATTACGAAACAGATACAGAGATTAATTCATAAATCATGATAAGAATTGAATCTCAATTAATATGGATATAGAAAAGCAACAATAAAAAAAAAAATATCTTTTTTTGTTGCAATTCTTTTATTTTATTCTTACTCAGAAAAAAAGTCTTTCACAAAAGTAAAGGATTACTTCGTTCCTGATAGTCATTCATTTAATCGGTGGATAGGAGCATACTCTGGATCGGAATTATGGGGAGTACGACTTGATCATTTCTACCAAATTAAAGCCCCAATTAGTATTTCTTTTAGATAATCGAAATGTATTTTCGGATAAATTACATAATCTCTATTACTAATCCTTTGTGTACCTTGGTGTTCCTAATCATCCACTCCTTTTTTTGGAATCTCCATATCATGTATGGTAACACATACAAAGGAGAGTAAAAACTCCATAGAGTTTTTTTTTTCAACCCGCTTCAAGAGATGATGACTAATCAATTCGTCTTGGGGGAACCCTTTTAGGTTTACTTTCACTTAACTCTTGTACATAGAACATGAGACTCAACCTTTTTACAGCAAATTGAAAAGCTGTTTTATTTCACTCATCTAACTATCTAGTTTAGTTCATCAACACGAATAGTGAATAACATCACCCTGAAGTGAAGGGGTTTATAAAAAAATAAGATATCTATTCAATGTATTAAGGTTCATTCTTAAAAACCGAGAAATGAAATAAAAGAAATGTTGATGTCCTAACGAATCACACGTAGAGATATTGATAACACACATAGAGTTAATGGTATTTCATAACTAATTGATTGGGCAGCAGCCCGTAGACCACCTAAAAAAGAATATTTATTATTTGATCCATATCCTGACATAAGAAGTCCAATCGGAGCAATACTTGAAATGGCGATCCATAAAAAAACACCAATACTTAGATCGGCTAGAACAAGACGGTAACTAAAAGGAATTACTGAATAACTTAATAGAATTGATATGACTGCTATTGAAGGTCCGACACTGAATAAGCTCGTATCTCCTCTAGATGGAAGAAGGTTCTCTTTGAAAAGTAGTTTTGTCCCATCTGCTAGAGCTTGAAGAATTCCCAAAGGGCCGGCATATTCAGGTCCAATACGTTGTTGTATCCCTGCAGATATTTCTCTTTCTAACCACACAATTACGAGTACACCTATTGTAATTCCCAATACAAGAATCACAATAGGAACAAGCATCCATACGGTCTCATATATCTCTTTTAAAGATTCTAATCTAGAAAAAGAATTGATAGCTTGTACTTCTGTTGTATCAATTATCATTTCAACGATCAACTTCCCCCATAATGATATCTATGCTACCTAGTATCGTCATAATATCAGCCAATTTCATTCTTTTAACTAACTTAGGAAGAATTTGCAAATTAATAAAACCCGGCGGGCGAATTTTCCATCTCCAAGGAAAAACACTTTGATCTCCTATCAAATAAATTCCCAATTCCCCTTTTGGAGCTTCAACTCTTACATAAAGCTCTTGTTTTGACAATTCAAAAGTCGGAGACGGTTTTTTACTAATAAATCGATATTCAAAATCATTCCATTCCGAATCTCGTGCTCTATTAAAGCGTCGAATTTCTAAATTCTCATAGGGACCCCCCGGAATTCCTTCTAAAGCTTGTTGAATAATTTTGATAGATTCCGCCATTTCACTAATTCGTATTAAATAACGAGCTAATGAATCTCCTTCTTTTTGCCATTGGATTTCCCAATCCAATTCGTCGTAACACTCATAATGATCAACTTTACGAAGATCCCATTTGATTCCGGAAGCTCTTAGCATTGGTCCTGACAAACCCCAATTTATTGCTTCTTCTCCGCTAATAATTCCCACTCCTTCAACTCGTTCTAAAAAAATAGGATTTCGTGTAATAAGCTTTTGATATTCAGTAATCCTGGTTAAAAAATAATCACATAAGTCCAAACATTTATCTATCCATCCATAAGGTAGATCAGCAGCTACTCCTCCAATACGAAAATAATTATGCATCATTCTCATTCCGGTGGCAGCTTCAAATAGATCATATATTAATTCTCTTTCTCTGAAAATATAGAAGAAGGGTGTCTGTGCACCAATATCTGCCATAAAAGGTCCAAGCCATAACAAATGAGAAGCTATCCGACTTAATTCCAACATAATAGTTCTTATATAACTAGCTCTTTTAGGTACTTGAATATTGCCTAATTGCTCTGGTGCATTTACAGTTATTGCTTCTGTAAACATAGTAGCTAAATAATCCCAACGTGTTACATAAGGCAGATATTGTATAATTGTTCGGTTTTCCGCAATTTTTTCCATCCCTCTGTGTAAATAACCTAATATGGGTTCACAGTCAATAACATCTTCACCATCTAAAGTAACGATTAGTCGAAGAACACCATGCATTGATGGGTGCTGAGGCCCCATATTTACTATCATGAGGTCTTTTCTTTTAGTTGGTCCAGTCATAGGGTTTTCCCGGATTTCTTCTTCCATGAATTGCTGAAAATTAAAAGAAATTGATCAAAATTCAAGCTCGAATAAATAAAAAACTTAAACATGACTCTTCAAATTAACGTCTTTTTAGCTCTCGAATATTCAATTTACTGATTAATTCTTTATAACGTATTCTATTTTTTTTTGACAAATAAGCCAGCAGGCGTTGGCGTTTTCCTAGAATTTTACGTAGACCTCTCTGAGATGAATAGTCTTTTTTGTGGAATTCCAAATGTGAAGTAAGTCTCCGTATCGTTTTTGTAAAACGGAATACTTGAAATTCAACAGATCCTCGGTTTTCTTCTTTTTCTTCTTGCGAAATAAAAGATATGAATGAATTTTTTGTCATAAAAAATTCTTATACTTCCTATTTTACGAATATGAATTTTACTGATCAGTAATAATAATGGGAGCTGTTTGAATCTGGTATACACAAATTTCCTTATGGATTCATTTCTGGATCTAATTGATCCATCAGTGAATTAGTATCATGTATCAGAATGGACTGTAAGACAAGGTGTGTGTGCATTTATTTCATTTATATATTCGGTATATATATCGGTATAGCATATAATAGGATATATATAGTATACGAGGGAATAAATAAGACAAAAGTTTAATCAATGAATTTTCTATTGTGGATACATATGTATCCTTAACATATTGAACCGACTACCATTATTAGTATTAAACCAATAGCGATTCATACAAGCTAAATCTTCTACTCTATAATTGGGCCAAAGAAATAATTTGAATTGAATTAATTTTATTTGATCTCTGTCAAGATCTTTCTTTTCATACAAAAATTGACCACAATTTTTGATTCTGTTGAAAGATATTGTATTTTGATCTATAGAATTTATATTCTTTGAATTGAAACAAATTAGGATTCGGAATTCTCTCCGACGTCTAGATGAGAAAATATTTTCAGAAACAAGGAAATCGGACTTATTTTGTTCTCTTTTTTTCATTATATTTTGTTGTTTTACAATTAATTCTTTCTTATCAACATTTTCTCTATATCTTTTTTTATTCTTTTGGTCTTTACACTTGTGAACTAATGAAATACCTATGGTTTGATACATAATAAATTGTCCATGACCTTTTACAGCTAGACGAAGGGGTTCGATAATAAATATCCCTTTTTTGATCAATTCTGTAAAAGTGAAATCTTTCTGCATCAGCATTATATCCAGATGAAATTCTTTCCTTTCAATAGAGGATATAGCAATTTTTTTCGGATTTATCAATCTAAGCAGGAGACAATATACCTTGATATTATTGATTAGATCTTCGTTCAAAAGATTATTCCATCTGAATTGAAAAAGCAAATACTTTTTTCGCAGGAAATCAAATTCTGTTTCCGTACTGCTTTTTTCTTGTTTTTTCTTTCTACGTTTTGGTTCTTCGTAAATCTCATTTTGTTGGGTTGAGAGAACCGATTCAAGGTTTCGCTGGTTTTGGGCATCTGATAAAATATTTTGGTGACTTATAGGTTCTTTTTCTTCTTGATTCCTATTTGCTAATTCAAAAAATTTTTTTTGATTGGATGGTATAAGGGTAGCTTTTTTTTGCTTTCGATTCATGTTTTTAATTTTACTCAAATTTTTGCGTACGTTAAAATTAAAAAAAAGTGACTGAATTGGTATAACCCACGGTTTTTGTTTATATGCATTATAAAAAAATACAAATTCGGGAAAGAACCAAAGGTCCAGATTGGATATCGGGCGGTTTAATATTTCGTCATTCATTCTCATCCAATCAAAAAGTGTTTTTTTGTGATTGGATGCGTTGATTTCTTGATGAATTATGAAATAAAAATGATCTTTTTTATCCATTTTATCCATAATTTTATAATTATGAGTATCAGTCTTAGTATTTTTCTTATTGTTGGTACTGATATCGAGCCAGGTTTCAATGTCGACTTTATTTCTAAGACAAAAATTGATAAGTGTCCAATCCAAATATTTCCTATCTGGATTTTTCTCCCTATCCATAGAATCTTTGAATTCTAGAGAATTAGTGATAGGAATACTCTCCCACATATCCAAAAATTTTTGTTTCTGTGTATTATAGTTATAAGTATCAGAAATTTGTTGATTCTTATTTACTTGAAATGGTAACCCATAATTATCTGAGTCCTTATTATTTTCAGAATCAATAAATTGATATGATAAAAAATCATATCGATAAATTTTTTGAAAATTTTCTTTGTTATTTGGCCATACCATTAAGTGGGTTTTATAATCATTTTCTTTTTCATATGAATCTTTTGTTTTCAAATATTTATTGTCAACCTTACAAAGTTGATTGATTCTAATTTGCCACTTTTGTGGTACTAAGTCAAACCATTTGAGATGAGAAAAATCGTATTGATAATGATTCTTTAACCAATTTTTCCATTCATTCCTTCCATAATTTTTATAATTTAATTTTGAAGGAATTATTCCGTGTGTTCGAAAAGAATCTTTTATTTCATTTTTAAGAAATAAAGATGTTCCGGGATATTGAACAACAGATCTGAACTTATACAAGTTCATAACTTGGGTTTGTGATAATTTGTAAAATACATAGGCTTGTGAGAGGGAAGATAAACCAAGAAATATTTTAGAATTATTAATATTACTATTAAAAAGTGATTTTTTTATAGTCGAAATAAATCGGATTTTATTTTGATTTGTTTTATCAGGTCTTTCTTTATTTTTTTTATTATTATAAATGTATTTATCGATGGATTTTGTTGTTGACTCAAGAAAAAGTTGTGCATTGATCCTGGAAATATTACTGATACATGCAAATATATCTATGTATATGCTTTCCCTGAAAAATTTTATAAAATAATGTGATTTACGGATTAATCGAGCAGTTCTTCTTTTTAATATCTGAAAAATATTTTTTTGTGCTTCTAATCTTTTAGCACTATAACTTGTTTTGTTAGGACTAATATTGATTTTTAGAGGACTAAATACTCCTTTTTTGTCTTTTGTAATTCTTTCTATTTTATTTCTGATTGTATTTGTTCTATCAGTTAAATCTTTTAGTTTTTTTTCTATGAGTAAATAATTTGTCCAATCAATGGATCGGATTTTAATAGATGATTTATGAATAATTGGATTATTTATTATAGAATCTTTTTCGTTGTTTATTTCACTCGAATCTTCGTTCCATGCGAATACTAGAATTGGATTTACTTTTAAAAGTTGTTTCATTAGGATTTTTATAAATTGAAAGTTTTTTATAATCCATTTTTCTTTTGGGACCTTTATACAAAATTTTGTTCGTTTCTTTCGAAATTTTATAATTTTTTGTTCGAGTTTTTTAAAAATGGGTTTAAAAAAGGAATGTTTTTTTCGGGGAGAACCGAAAGGAAAATCTGTTTCCATTCCCCAAATCG